TTTAAGAGTTGGTTGACTAATGAAAAAAAAAAAAAAAGAAAGATTTTTATTCTATTAAATATTAAATAAAGTAAAAACAAAATATGAATTTTCATTTTCACCCAAGATACTTGGTCTTTGCGAGAACCGTGTGAATCACTACACTACTTGATTCACGCGGTTCTCGCCGGTTGACACAAGGTGTTTTATATACACCATATTCCACGCTGTTTGTATTCGTAAGAACTTTTCTTGAATTTAACTAGAGGTTAACGTAAATGAACCATAACTATGTAGCCCTATTCCTAATAGATTGACCCCAAAATAGCATATCCAAATTATAAGAAAGCCGAGAGTCGCCACAATTGCGGAATTTGCCCCCTGAAATTTTTTATTTGTTCGAGTATGCAAATAAATTGCGAATACGATCCAAGTAATAAAGGCCCAAGTTTCCTTTGGATCCCAACTCCAATATGATCCCCATGCTTCATTAGCCCATACTGCTCCTGATAGAATACCTATGGTTAAAAATATAAATCCTAGGCTAATCACACGATAACTCCAATAATCTAATTGTTGAATCAATTGGGCCTTGTAATAATTCTTAGCAGAAAAAAAAGAAGTTTTTTTAAAAATATTGTTTCTTTCATTGTTGTATTGGATTTCACCAAACGAAAATGACTCATTTAATTTTAATACATTATTACTTTTATAACTATAAAAAATCTTTCTAAATGTAATGACTAGAAGTGCTACTGATAATAATGATCCACAAAGAAGAGCCGCATAACTCAATATCATCATACTTACATGCATTATTAACCACTCCGATTGTAGAGCAGGTACTAATATTGTGGGTTTACGTATTTCAGTTAAAAGACCCGAAGTAGCAAAGCCTTGGATAAAAATAGTACTTGAGGCAGTTATTGTGGTTAAATAATTTTTTCTTATTTTGAAATAAGGGACTATATGAATAAGGGAGAAACTCCATGAAAGAAAGATTAATGATTCATATAAATCACTTAGTGGGAAATGGCCCGAATAAATCCAACGAGTGATTAATAATCCTGTTAGACATAAAAAAGTAACTATCATCCCCTTTTCTGACGAATCATATGGTTTTATGATTTCATTGCCCAATAAGGTTATCAAATGAATTGTAATTACAATTGAAACAATCGAAAAAGAAATATGAGTGAATATATGCTCTAAAGTTGAAAAGATCATAAAAATGAAAAAAAAAGGGAGAGAATCCCCTAAATTAATATTAATTAAGAAATAGAAATCGGGAATTTAATTTATTTTTATTATAGGATCTATTGGATCTCTTTTAGAAAATGGCATGCCGCCACTCGGACTCGAACCGAGATGCTCTAGCACTGCTTCCTAAGAGCAGCGTGTCTACCGATTTCACCATAGCGGCTTGCTCGAACTAATAATAGCCTATTTATATTCAATCGTCGAGATTGAACAAGTCAATTCAATCAAATAAGTTTTTTTAGTAAACATTCAAATTGATAAAAAAAAAAAAAAAAGAGTTCAAAAGTCAATTTCAAGGTTCATTAGTTTCATTTATTAGGGGTGTCCGGTTTATTTATCTTAGGGATTTGACGTAGTTTATCCGATTCTAAAATCCAACGAGAATTCTCTCGATAGAATAAAAAACTGTTTTATTTTTTTACTTTTATTGATACTTCATTATTCATTATTTCTCGTTTATCTGATTTCATAAATTTGAAACAAAAAATAAATTTTCTCAATGAATTCAAAATAAACATATTTTGGATTACTCCAAATTGACACATTATTTGTACATTGACACATTAGTTGTACATAATATCTCAACAATGAAGTTCTTTTATTGATTGGGCTCAAAATTGGAGATATCTCAAAATTGGAGATATATAGTAAATCCATTCCATGAAGTCATAAAGTTATCCAAAATTTTTTAACATGGAATCCATTAGTTTCAACAATCCATTAATTTGAACTAAAAATATTATATCTGCCCTTCCCGAGAAAGAGAAAAATTTTTCATTATTGTAAAGGTCGATGGGGAAAATAAGACTCCCCACCACCAAAATCTTAGTGAAAATATACTACAAAGAAATAAAAAATCTTGTATTTTGTTCTTTATTTATTTTTTTTAGAATTGAGAGAAGAATTCTTTTTTTTAGACATCTTATAAGATGGAAACCTGGTCTATTTCATATTGATTACAATAGGGACTGCCAATTGTGAATTTTATATTAACAAATTATTGAGCCAATTTTTTAAGTCAAATCCATTCCGATTATTCCAATATTTTAGGACTTATTTGTTTGTCGTACAAAAAAACTTTTTGAATTCCCGGTAGAAAGAGATTTCCCTAATGACAAAGCTTTTAACGCCGCCCAATATCCTTTCCTTTTCCAAATATTTTTACGAATACGCTTTTTTGATATAGAAGTACGTTTTTTTGGAACTGCCATTTTAAAATCATTGTTATAGTTGGATGTGAAAGACATCTATTGTTCAAAAC